CAAAGATCTTGAGCGACCGATCCGGCAGAACAACTCAAAAGATAAAGAAGTATCGTTAATCTCTTCATGCTCGTTCCAAGCTCGAAGTACAATTTGTACACATAAGAATCCCCTTCCATAGATGATTTCTTCATATAGATAGATATAGGATCTATGGGGCAATTACTTAGAAGTACTGTTTGTGCAACAGCCCTTCCTATCTGATAGAAAAGGATCTCATGATCCTGAACCGAGCTTACCTGGGATCGCAAATCCCAAGTTTTTCTATGAAGAGCGGATCGAATTGTATTAGTGTCTATAATGGATTTCTTCTGTGTAATACTAATTGATAGGGCCTCATTGGTAAGTGATACAAGATCTCGTACATCGGAACCCATGGTTATGGACCCGAATCCACTAGCATTCGTATGGAAGATTTTCTTTTCCAAAGGAAATCCCCGAGTATATGAAAGAGTGAAAAAGTGCTTTCGTTGTTGTGGAATAAGAAGCCTTCGTATCTTAATGCACGTATTGAATTTATTCGCAGCTATTAGACCGGGATCCACTTTTTTGGGAATATGAGTCGACGCAATAACAAGAATATTGCTATTGGAGGATCTTTCACAATCCCTGGAGAGATGGTTCACTAATAGACCGAGGGATAAGTAATTCGACGCATCCAGAGACAGATCATGAATGTTTGGAATCCATAGTATGCAAGGAGACATTGCTTTTGCTAATTCGAGTTGAAAGGTGATATAAAAGCGGTCTACCATATCCACCTCCTCATTCGTCATAGTTAGCAGCTCCCCATCAATATCCTCACTATCCTCACTATCATCAATATCCTCAATATCCTCACTATGATGAGTATGATGAGCACCACTATTATCAAAAATATCCTCACCATCACTATCATCATAAATATCCTCAAAAAATTGAGGCCTTTCATCCAGGAACTTGTTCGGAACTACTGTAATGAAAGGAAGATAGGAGTTTGTCGCTAGGTATTTGACCAAATAGGATCGTCCAGTTCCTATAGAACCTATCACTAAAATACCCCTAGAGGGGGATAGGCCTAAGCGGAGTGAAAAGGGTTTTCCATGAGATGGGAAATGAAAACTATTAGCCCCAAACGAGGTTTGTGAATAAGTGATTGTCTGATAATGCGCAAGGAATACTCGTCTTTCTGCTAAAGAGGGTCTATGAAACTCATAATTCATTAGATACTTTTTATGAATGTCAACTAAGTATCGTAAGTAAACCGATCCTGGTTGTTCAATCATTTGATAACTAGAACCATTCTTTGATAAATGATCACTATCAGTCAGACTCCATAGAATTTTATCAATCCTTTTTTCTTTCCTTAAGATGGAGAACTGAACCAAGAATTCTCTTTCGGCATCATCAATCGAATCAGTATTCGCGACCCAGGATTCGATCTTATCATCAATCCAACCACTGTTCACATTTTTTCTTTTTCTTAGTAATGAATAGATCTCTTTACTTGTACGACTTAGATGTCTCGTATTTCTCGAAAAAGTGATTCGATTGATGGGATTGGGTATGATACTTAGGAAATCGATGATATCAATGAGATTGATATTCCAATATTTCTTCTTAGAAGGTATTGATTTGACCCCATAAGCGGGACCACCACCCGATAGCATCTTGCCGCCAAAAGCCCGTATTTCTTCTAGAAAATATCCTAAAGCAGCTAGAAAGAGATTCTTTAACCAGAAAGAATTCAGTTCAGATGTAGGATACCTATCCAGAAGTTTTCGCAACTCAATCATGTATGATGGAATCATCAAAGATTTGATCTTTTCCAACTCTGTCTGTAACTCCCTAGAGGCTCGGGAAACAACGAGAAGATGTCTACGAACGATATATCCAGCAACAAGAAGAAGGAAAAGGATTGAATAGAGCAACTCCCGAACATTTGGTGATCCCGGAAATTCCCATATCAATGAAACGGGTGACTCATTATCTCGACGAAGCATTTCTTCGGACAGAAGAAGATTATGTAAACACTTACTCGAAATCTCGCTTATCAGATTCCTTTGTGGAAGAAGAATCTCCCGCAATTTGTTCTGAAGAATTGGCCATGATATATCTATATCTAATCTATCTATAATATCTTCAAAAAGGGATAACAATTTTTGACTGCTACTTAGTATCGCTATCCTCAATAGGTCTGAATTATATACTTTTTTGAAAGTATCTAAAAGAATGAAATTGAGATATTTGTACCCTGTCGAAGTAAAGAACCATGGCATATATGTTTGAAACATATTTGAGAGAGTTGAAAAAGCACTATAGGTTCTATACATCTGCCCTTCCTCAACGCATTTATTTAGATAAAGACTCCGTTTTTTCCTCTTTTCGGATGGTAATAAATATTTCTCAGAGTCAATCAAACCCATCTTTGAATTGAAATTGAGAAACTGATGCAAGTTCTTCCCTTCTGAATCAGATGGATTCATATCTGAAAGAGCTTGACAATAAATTCTTTCAAAATTGACTAATTGTCCCTCTCTTAGAGGTGTTCCAAAAATGTCTGCGATCGAGTAAAGAGCTCTACGAACGAATGGAGCGGATCGAATTGGAAAATGAAAAGATTTGTCCAAGTTATCCGGTTCGGCACCACTCGGCGGAAAATTCTTAGGTATGCATATCTTAGATACCTGTGACTCGATCGGTGAAATAGTATCTTTTTCCAAAAAAACATCTTTTTTTTTACCGACGTGCAAAGAAAATATTTTGTTGCGAATGAAAAAGATATTGAGGAATTGTCCATACGTAAGATCATAATTATTGATAGGGGTCCTTTCCACATAAAAAGGGAATCCTTTGTTACAATAGAACCAGAAGTGATGTGGATTATTCAAGAATCGAAGTCGATTTGCTTTATAAAAAGAGGATATCAATGAACTTCTATGAAATGGTTTCACGGGATTCAGCCAATTGTCTCGATCGTGGGATATCATTGAGAAATAGGAATCGGTCTTCTCAAAAGATTTCCTGCGATTTTTTCTAGTATGGAATGAGTCAATCATCCACTTCGGTATCTTATTGAACAAAAACGGTGATACTCTTCCTCCATTGATCAAGAATTTCGATTTTTGGGAAGTATCATGATCATCCAATAAGAAGGGTTTCAATTTATTCAAATGAACGATTTGAAGACCTATTGATTCTAACAACTGATTGAAGCGTTGATCAGTTGGACCCTTCAACTCATAGATGTGGATCTCGGACCTATGAATGGGGCTATTCCCGATACTCACAAAGAAAAAAGGAAGTGACCTAAACAAAAAGAAAAGAAGCGACTTGGACAAATTGGACAAATAGGACAAAAGGGGAAGTAACTTCGACAAAAGGAAACGAAGTGACTTAGAAGGATCTTTTTTGTCGAAAAATTCCGACCAATACCAATCAATTTTTTCGATAACCTCAGACCAATCAATCAAATATTGATTAAGACCTAATCGATCGAAGACTACTTGAAAACGGCTCTTCTGCTCAGAAACGAAATGTTCCAAATCCTCCTGGAAACTCTTGCTCCCATTGGACCATTTGTATCTATATGCATCAGGATCCCGATTCATGGATCTCTCGCTTCGAGAAATAAGAGGATCGAACCATTTCTTATGACTCTTTTTCAAATTCGATAAATGTTGGTTGATCGTAAATTTCCTTTGAGTTCTCTGATTCAGAGTATCATTTCCTATTTGATCCCTTTGAATTCCGTATTCGAAGTTGCAATCGGATCTATTCATTAAAAAGAATCGATTTGATACATTTCTTATGTACCCATGGATGCTATATTGGATTGGAATCAGATTTTGGATCAATCTATGTTGATTGAATGCCTTCAGTATGGTGTTGATAGCAAATACCACTCTTTTTGGTTTTGGATCTTCCAAAGCATTCCCGCAGGAGATCTGGACCCCTTTTTTTCTGATCCTTCGATAAAAAGATTCATTTTCTTCAGAAAACATAGGAGGTAGAACCAATAAAGATTTCTTTGTCGATTCATCCCTGGAGTTGAATACCTCGTTCAAGAATTTTTTTTGATCCAATCCGCAGGAATCAATAGAAAAGGCAAAACCCTTATGATACACCAGATCCGGCTCGGTTATTGATAGAGTGAATAGATCTGCCACTCCTTGAAATCTCTCTTCTGATTCAAAATCGTGGCGCCCCACGTATCCTCCCCTCTTCCGGTCATGGAATAGATGAAATAAATCAAAAAATGGATTTTGGTTCAAGAATGAAATCTTGTTGGAACTGCCCATATCCGGTTCATCCTTCGGAACCCTATCACATCCCGGATTTGATGCAATAGGATGAATTGTGACGGTATTTTGTAAATACGCAATTATCTTGAATATATCAATGATTTCTTTTTTTTCCGATCGCCGGGATGGGACAAAAGAAAGATCTTGTTGTTTCTTCAATAATTTCTGATCTCTGGTGGACCTCTTAGTAGGATTCGAACCCAGATGAAGTTCTGACCATCTGTCAGAGAAAAAAGAACGAATTGATCTTGTAGGATTCCCAAGAAATTCTTCGATTTCTTCCGGAAGCGGATGATTATTCATCTGCTTCTCACGTTCCGTGAATAGCCGGGACATTGAGGAATCTCCAGAAAGGCTTTTCGGGAATCGGTCTGATTCTATCTCTGCTCCTTCCGTTTGAAGAAAGGAAGGATCCCAAAGAATCGACCCTTCTTTTTGAATCTCTCTTTGATTGATCCATGTGTGATATTCCGAATCCTTATTACGAATGGAATCGAAATGATCTATGGATTGATCAAAAGATCCTTTCAATTGGCTAGAATCCCTTACTTGAACGAAATTAGATCTTGTGGAATCATATTGCATATTTGACGATACATTCCATACCTTGCTAAACAAGCGAAAAAACCGATCCTTGTTTATCAACCACACATTGTCTAAGCAAATCCAATTCTCTCTCGACACCTTCCTAAAGAAATCTGATTCGTGCGGATTCTTCTTCCAACTAACGAAGAGATCTTGGCGGAATTGCCACATATGAAATTGAATACAATTTTGCAGCAAAGAAATACCACACTTGTTTCTCGAGAAGAGATGGGAAAGATGCTCAATATCATTTGATTGAATAGTTGACCCAGCTCCTTGTTGTTTGAAGAAACCCTCCACTTCAATTGGTCTTTTTTCACGAAAAGAAGACATAAGATAACAAATCCAGTGTTTCACTAAGATTTCAAATAGCTGTCCCGAATTCAAGTTGATTATGTTTCGCTTATTTCTCGGAGAAAGACGATCAAACAATTCCCAATCATGGTCCTTGCGGATCCGATCATCCGTATAGGAAACAAAAGAAGACTCCAGATATTTGATATCTTTCTCTTTGAATGAGATCTCAATTACAGCCAGGGTTTCATTAGATATCTTACAAATAGAATCCCTCTTTTTTCCGACCCGGTTCCTCCACCACCGCGAACCCCAGTTAGATTCAGGCATGATACACTTTTTCGTTTTAGTTATTGGGAGAACCCAAGTACTCTCTTTCGGATCCATGAAACAACTCTCAGAGATCTTTTTCCCTTTTGGAAGATACAGGAGCGAAACAATCAACCTATTGATAGACCCAAAAGATTTTTCCAATGGAGCATTTCTGGGTCCAAAGGAATTCCTAGGCAGAAGCCCCATCAAATATAGATTTTTTCTTTCGACCATTTCTCGATTATGCATGCGATAGAGAAGGACCACTACTACAAGCAGTACTAGACCTTTGGTCGTCAATACTGCACCTTTGACTAGACCCTTGATCGTCAGTACTGCCCCTTTGATCGTGAAATACCGATTGCTTCTTGACCCCTGTGAATCGCGTGAGAGTAAACTCCTCCAAATTAGGGGGTCGAAGAGTTTCATAAAACGTTCTTGCTCGAAAAAAATAGAAACGATAGTTCTAACTGAATCGACTTGGGTCCACGAATCTAACAAATCGTGAGAGTTCTTGACCTCTCTTAACATCTCTCTCAATTCGAAGATCCAGGGTTGAAATGGATCTTGTTGTGAAATTTTATGCTTCATTTTGAGTGCCTCCCCATTATAAATATTGAATATAAAGTAAAAGAAAATAGGTTTCCATTTCTTTAGGTAATCTCCGATACGATAGTTCTTTCTTCTATGATATTTCTTTATGATATTTCTTTTACAATATTTCTTTCTTTATTCTATGATAATCCCCCTTATGCATCCATGGCTGAATGGTTAAAGCGCCCAACTCATAATTGGCAAATTTGCGGGTTCAATTCCTGCTGGATGCACGACAACGGGAATGTTCAATACGTCTATTGGAATTGGCTTTGTATCAATGGAATCTCATCATCCATACCAATTCGTTATGTGTTATGTATGGTATATTCATATCATAAGTATAGAAACAGTTAGAGGGAGAATTCTTATCGAAACTGGAACTCATAGGGAAGAAAATAGATTTATGGATAAAATTCAATATGCAGTATTTACAGAAAAAACTGTTCGGTTATTGAGGAAGAATCAATATACTTCTAATGTCGAATCAAAGTCAACTAGGACAGAAATAAAGCGTTGGGTCGAACTCTTTTTTGGTGTCAAGGTAATAGCTATGAATAGTCATCGAATCCCGGGAAAGAGTCGAAGAAGGAGACCCCTTAGAGGGCATAAAATGCATTACAAACGTATGATTATTACGCTTCAAGCGGGTTATTCTATTCCATCTATTAGCTTAGAAAGAAAAGAAATGAATTTCACTCAAAATACTTCATAACACGGCGATACATTTATATAAAACTTCTACCCCGAACACGCGAAATGCAACTGTTGGAATTCAAGTGAAATCCAATCCACGAAACAATTTGATCTCTGGACAGCGTCGTTGTGGTAAAGGTCGTAATGCCAGAGGAATCATTACCTCAAGGCATAGAGGGGGAGGTCATAAACGTCTATACCGTAAAATAGATTTTCAACGAAATAAAAAAGACATATCTGGTAGAATCGTAACCATAGAATACGACCCTAATCGAAATGCATACATTTGTCTCATACACTATGGGGATGGTGAGAAGAGATATATTTTACATCCCAGGGGGGCTCTAATTGGGGATACCATTCTTTCTGGTACAGAAGTTCCTATCTCAATGGGAAATGCCCTACCTTTGAGTGCGGTTTGAACTATTAATTTACGTAATTGGAAGTAACCAATTAGGTTTACGACGAAACCTAGAAATCGATCACCCACCCAAATTGAGTACCTCTACGGGATAGACCTCAACAGAAAACTGAAGAGTAACAACAGCAAGTGATTGAGTTCAGTAGTTCCTTATAGAAAATTATTGACTCTAGAGATATGGTAATATGGAGAAAACATAATTGTTTGAAGCACCGACAGAACCGGAAGCGCCCCTTGTTTCAAAGAGAGGAGGACGAGTTATTCACATTTCATTTGATGGTCAGAGGCGAATTGAAAGCCAAGCATTGAGAATTCGACCCCCGGGGGAAAAGTAGAGATGTCTCCTACGTTACCTGAAATATGTGAAAGTTTTGACGTAATTTGATAGAGTCATTCGGTCTGAGTGCTACATGAAAAACATAAGCCAGATGAAGGAACAGAGAGACCTAGGATGTAGAAGATCATAACATGAGTGATTCGATTCGGCAGATTTTTGGACTCCTTTATCTCAACTCCTATGGTACTTCATCATACGATTTATATAAGATAGGATCCATCTACCTAGATATCATCACATACATCCAGAAAGCCGTATGCTTTGGAAGAGGCTTGTACAGTTTGGGAAGGGATTTTGATTGATCAATAGGAAGAATCTACTTCAACCGATATGCCCTTAGGCACGGCCATACATAACATCGAAATCACACTTGGAAAGGGGGGACAATTAGCGCGAGCTGCGGGTGCTGTAGCGAAACTGATAGCAAAAGAGGGTAAATCAGCCACACTAAAATTACCATCTGGAGAGGTCCGTTTGATATCCAAAAACTGTTCAGCAACAGTCGGACAAGTGGGTAATGTTGGGGTGAACCAGAAAAAATTAGGTAGAGCCGGATCTAAGCGTTGGCTAGGCAAGCGTCCTGTAGTAAGAGGGGTCGTTATGAACCCCGTAGACCATCCCCACGGGGGTGGGGAAGGGAGGGCCCCGATTGGTAGAAAAAAACCCACAACCCCTTGGGGTTATCCTGCGCTTGGAAGAAGAAGTAGAAAAAGGAATAGATATAGTGATAGTTTGATTCTTCGTCGCCGTAGTAAATAGGAGAACATTGAAAATCAAAATTGAAAATCAAATAGGTCTCTTTGTCCTTACAAAATAAAATAAAGTCTTTACAAAAAAAAAGATAGGAGTAAGTAGCCGTGACACGTTCACTAAAAAAAAATCCTTTTGTAGCTAATCATTTATTGAGAAAAATTGAGAAGCTCAACATAAGGGCAGAAAAAGAAATAATCATAACTTGGTCCCGGGCATCTACCATTATACCCATAATGATCGGCCATACAATTGCTATTCATAATGGAAAAGAGCATTTGCCTATTTATATAACAGATAGTATGGTAGGTCACAAATTGGGAGAATTCGCACCTACTCTGACTTTCCGGGGGCATACGAGAAGTGATAAAAAATCTCGTCGTTAATGTTAATAAAGTGAATATAGGTGCTCATCCTTTATTGATGAGAGGTGAACCTTATGATAAAGATAGAACCAGAGGTAGAAGTATACGCCTTAGGTCAACATATACCTATGTCTGCTCACAAAGCGCGAAGAGTAATTGATCAGATTCGGGGGCGCCTCTATGACGAAACACTTATGATACTAGAACTCATGCCGTATCGAGCACGTTATCCGATTTTTCAATTAGTTTCTTCCGCTGCAGCAAATGCTGCTCACAATCGGGGTTTCAACAAAACGTCTTTAATTATTAGTCAAGCCGAAGTGAACGAGGGTACTATTGTGAAAAAGTTAAAACCTCGAGCTAAAGGACATAGTTATCCGATAAAAAGGCCTACCTGCCATATAACTATTGTATTGCAAGATATATCCAAAGAGAGAAAGTTTGCCATATGGTCAAAAAAAGGGGGATGGATATATAAAGAACTGTTTATAGATATTCAAGAGAGGTATCACTATATGCTATACAATATGATAAATCAGGACAGAATGATATGGGCTAATAGCAAGCGCGAGGCCATATGGGACAAAAAATAAATCCACTAGGTTTCAGGCTTGGTACAAGCCAAAGCCATCATTCCCTTTGGTTTGAACAACCAAAATATTATTTTGAGGGACTCCAGGAAGATAAAAAAATACGGGATTATATTCAGAATTTTTTACAAGAAAATATGAGAATATCCGCCGGTGTCGAGGGAATTGGACGTATAGAGATTCAAAAAGGCATCGACCTGATCCAGGTCATTATATATATGGGATTCCCAAACTTATTAAAAGAGGAGAAATCTCAAGCAATTAAAGAATTACAGAGCAATGTACAAACAATATGTAACTCTCTCAATTCTCTAAACCGAAAAGTTAACATTGCAATAATAAGAATTAAAGAACCTTATGGACACCCTAAAATTCTTGCAGAATATCTAGCCGAACAATTAAAGAATAGAGTTCCTTTTCGAAAGGCCATACAAAAGGCTATTGAATTAACTGAAAAAACAGGGACAAAGGGAATTCAAATCCAAATCGCAGGACGTATTGAAGGAAACGAAATTGCACGTGTCGAATGGATTAGAAAAGGTAGGGTTCCCCTGCAAACCATTCGAGCGAAAATTGACTATTGTTCCTATACAGTTCGAACTATTTATGGAGCACTGGGCATCAAAATTTGGATATTTACAGACGAGCGGTAATGGCCCTTTGATTATCTTTACCTTCTATCCAATCTATCTGGAAATGAAAGAAAGAATGGAACACAAAAATAATGAAGGAGTTTGTTATTTTTTCGTTCAATAAAAAAAAAACAGAGAAATTAGAATTCTTCGAGTCTAATTTGAATTCTAAAGGGGTTTTGAATAAAAAATTGATTGAATTTTTGGTAGAATTGCTATGCTTAGTGTGTGACTCGTTGGTTTTTTTTGAGATTTAGGTTAGGATTAAAAGGGGGACTAGCCCGTAGTATCAACTAATAATTATAGAACTAATATAATAACCAACCCATTGCTTCCTATTATCTGGATCTAAGGAACCAGTCACTATATGATGAATCGATCATATCGTTGTAGCAACTGAAAAAAAAAAATATTTTTGACATAAGATACAAAAAGAAATCAATCAGATCAGAAAGTTGTAAAGCAAAAAGGGATACGGATAATATGGAAGGGTGAGAGAAAAAAAAAGAAAATATTAATGATATATAATTCCAATATGATGTATGGTCTATGAATCATCTCATAAAAAAAAAGGCAATGTAATAAAGCATAGATATAGATTCGTCCAGAATTAGTAATTAGATTAGATGCATGCATCTAATTCATAAGAAAAAAAAAAAAAGAGCCCCGAGTCAATAAAGACTGAGGAGATTGGCTCAGGAACAAATGAAATTAGAAGCTCTATTGCAAAGTTTGGACCTAGCCATTAATTGAGAAGCGGTGGGAACGACAGAACCTGTGACTCCAAAGGATTCTATTGAAAACGAATCCTAATGATTCATTGGGTGGGATGGCGGAACGAACCAAGAATCAATTCATTTATTCTGAGAGGTCATGGGATGACCCTACGAATAAAAGATATAATAGATTAAAAGAGTCAATATTCGCCCGCGAAAGATTATTGGAATTATTGCTAAGTTTTGGGCCGATTTCCTCAATCAATTTTCTTTTTTGCATTATACTTTAATAAAAAACACAAAAAAAATATTTCATTTCAATAGAAATCAACTTCGAATTTTCTATACATAGACAAGCAGGGTATAACAATTTCTACGTGAGAGATTCGATCTCAAAAAATCCCCAGATTTCCTAATCATTAGCCCCGCAGAGCTTTGGTTCACATTTTGCTATTCCTAAGCTAGATTGACGAGCCAACTATTCAAGCCGTCTCTCTTCTTATGAGCTCGGCGAAAGCTAAATGATATGGGCAGACTCTGGTATCAAGAATTTTTGGTAATTTTTTTTTTTTTTCTCGTTTCATTCGCGAGGAGCTGGATGAGAAGAAACTCTCATGTCCGGTTCTGCAGTAGAGATGGCATTGAGAAAGAACCATCAACTATAACCCCAAAAGAACCAGATTCCGTAAACAACATAGAGGAAGAATGAAGGGAATAGCTTCTCGAGGCAATCGTATTTGTTTCGGTAGATACGCTCTTCAGGCACTTGAACCTGCTTGGATTACATCTAGACAAATAGAAGCGGGCCGAAAATCAATGACACGATATGCGCGTCGTGGTGGAAAAATATGGATACGTATATTTCCCGACAAACCTGTTACAGTAAGACCCACCGAAACACGCATGGGTTCGGGGAAAGGCTCTCCCGAATTTTGGGTATCTGTTGTTAAACCAGGTCAAATACTTTATGAAATGGGCGGAATATCAGAAATGGTAGCCAGAGAAGCGATTACAATAGCTGCGTCCAAAATGCCTATACAAACACAATTCATTATTGCGGGATCGGAATGTGTAACCAAAATAAAGGGACCTTCGTGATGAAAAAACAACTTAGGTTTTTTACTTTTTTTATGAACAAAAAATATTTCTTCCTTTTTTTTCATGCAAAGGGCAAAGAAAAAAAATGATTCAAACTCAAACCCATTTAAATGTAGCAGACAACAGCGGGGCTAGAGAATTAATGTGTATTCGAATCATAGGAGCTAGTAATCGACGATATGCTCATATCGGTGACGTTGTTGTTGCTGTAATCAAAGAAGCAGTTCCCCACACGTCTCTACAAAGATCAGAAGTGATCAGAGCTGTAATTGTCCGTACATGTAAAGAACTCAAACGTGACAACGGTATGATAATAAAATATGATGACAATGCGGCAGTTGTCATTGACAAAGAAGGAAATCCAAAAGGAACTCGAGTTTTTGGTGCGATCGCTCGGGAATTGAGACAGTTGAATTTTACGAAAATAGTTTCATTAGCTCCTGAAGTATTATAAATACCTACTATTACTACTAGATGAGACTATGATTTAGTAGGGTATCTGAAAAAGATTCAACGAAAATGACTTGACTTTGTAGAATTGATTAGTAGATTGTGTCTCACGCATATACCTTAAAAAAAAAAAGAAAGTAGAACATGTTGATTAGATGAAAATTCGGAGGCACTAATAATTTGAGTCATGGGCAAGGATACTATTGCAGACCTAATAACGGCTATACGGAATGCTGACATGGATAAAAAGAGAACGGTTCGAGTTGCATCTACGAAAATTACCGAAACCATTGTGAAAATACTTCTACAAGAAGGCTTTATTGAAAATGTAAGAACACATCGAGAAAGTCATAAAAATTTCTTGGTTTCAACGCTGCGACATAGAAGAAATAGGAAAGGCCCATATAGAACTATTTTAAAACGTATTAGTCGACCCGGCCTACGAATCTATTCCCACTATCACAAAATTCCTAGGATTTTAGGAGGGATGGGGATTGTAATTCTTTCCACTTCTCGAGGTATAATGACAGACCGAGAGACTCGATTAGAAAGAATAGGGGGAGAAATTTTGTGTTATATATGGTAATCTTTCTGGTATCCGCGGATAAGGAACTCCCTAACTTCAAACTTCCGTTTTTTTTTTTGAAAAAAGGGATTAGGTATATAGAATGAAAGAAAAAAAATCGACTTACCAAGGTTTAATCACTGAATCACTTGAAAATGGTATATTTCGAATTCATTGTCGATAATGAAGATCTGATCCTGGGTTATCTTTCAGGAAGGATACGAGGTACTTTTATACGAACACTACCGGGGGATAGGATCAAAATTAACATAAATAGTTATGATTGAACGAGGGGACACATAATTTATAGACTCAGGAATAAAGATTCAAACGATTAGGCGGCTCTCGAAGATCCCGTTCGTTGGAACACAATTCGAAGTTCAAAATACATTTCAAGAAACTTATTTTCTTCTAAAGAGTAGATTCCTAATCCAGGCAAGGAAAAAGAAATTATGAAAATAAGGGCCTCTGTGCGTAAAATTTGTGACAAATGTCGACTAATCCGTAGGCGGGGCCGAATTATAGTAATTTGTTCCAATCCTAGGCATAAACAGAGGCAGGGATAATCTTTCTAAAAAAAGACTCTACAAGGTACCCAATGCACAAATGAAAGGATCTGTTTTGACATGAAATGGATATCTCCGTATATCTCTGACTCATATTTATGAGATGATAAAATATGGCAAAACCCATACCAAGACCAAGAATTGGTTCGCGTAGGAATGGACGCATTGGTTCACGTAAGAGTGGACGTAGAATACCAAAAGGAATTATTCATATTCAAGCGGGTTTCAACAATACCATTGTAACGGTTACAGATATACGGGGTCGGGTGATTTCGTGGTCCTCCGCCGGTACTTGTGGATTCAGGGGCCCAAGAAGAGGGACACCCTTTGCCGCTGAAACCGCGTCAAAACACGCTATTCGTAAACTAGTAGATCGGGGTATACAACGAGCCGAAGTCCGGGTAAAAGGACCAGGTCTCGGAAGAGAGGCAGCAGTACGAGCCATTGGTGTAAGCGGTATAAAATTCATGTCTATCAAAGACCTAACCCCTATCCCACACAATGGGTGTAGACCTCCTAAAAAAAGACGCATATAGAAACAAAAATTGAACATCTTTCAAGAGAACTAAATGATTCAATGATTTGATCAACAAATATTACTATGCTTCGAGAGGAAGTAGCAGTATCTACTCGGACACTACAGTGGAAGTGCGTTGAATCAAGAATAGACAGTAAGCGCTTTTATTATGCCCGTTTTGTTCTATCTCCGCTTATGAAAGGCCAAGCCGATACAATCGGCATCGCGATGCGAAGGGCTTTGCTTGGAGAAATAGAAGGAACATGTATAACACATGCAAAATCTGAAAAGATACCACACGAATATTCTACCATAGTCGGTATTGAAGAATCAGTACATGAAATTTTAATGAATTTGAAAGAAATTGTATTGGGCAGTAATCTCTATGGAACATGCGACGCATCTATTTGCGTCAAGGGCCCTGGAAACATAACAGCTAAAGACATCATCGCACCGTCTTTTGTGGAAATCATTGATACTACACAGCATATAGCTAGCCTGACAGAACCAATCAATTTGTGTATTGGATTACAAATCGAGAGGAATCGAGGATATCATATGAAAACACCAAATAACGCTCAAAAGGGAAGTTATCCTATAGATGCAGTATTCATGCCTGTTCGAAATACGAATCATAGTATCCATTCGTATGGAAATGAAAAAAATGAGATGCTTTTTCTCGAAATATGGACGAATGGAAGTTTAACTCCTAAAGAAGCACTTCATGAAGCCTCCCGTAATTTGATTGATTTATTTCTTCCTTTTCTACATGCGGAAGAACAAGACATAGATTTAGAGGACAATCAAAGGGGGGTTACTTTACCCTTTTTTACCTTTCATGATGGTTTGACTAAACTAAAAAAAAATGAAAAGGCGTTGAAATCTATTTTTATTGACCAACCAGAATTGCCTTCCAGGACCTATAATTGCCTCAAAAGGTCCAATATACATACATTATTAAACCTTTTGAATAAGAGCCAAGAGGATCTCCTGAAAATGAAACATTTTCGAATAGAAGATGTAAAAGAGATAGTGACCGTTCTACAAAAAAAACATTTCGTAAAAAATTTCCCGAAGAATAAGCTTTCAATTTGAAAATGAAAAATCCGTTGGACAGATTTCCTCTTTTTTTTTATTTGTATTTTATTTTCTAAAGAAAAATGACATTCAATTTGAAAATTGAAAATCTAT